AAAAGGGTTTTCCATGAGATGGGAAATGAGAACTATTAGCCCCACACGAGGTTTGTGAATAAGTGATTGTCTGATAATGAGCAAGGAATATCCGTCTTTCTGCTAAACAGGATCTATTGAACTCATAATTCATTAGATACTTTTTATGAATGTCAACTAAGTATCGTAAGTAAATGGATCCCGGTTGTTCAATCATTTGATAACCAGAGTCATTCTTTGATAAACGATCACTATGAGTCAGACTCAATAGAATTTGATCAATCCTTTTTTCCGTCGTTAAGGTGGAGAACTGAACCAAGAATTCTCTTTCTTCATCATCAATCGAATCACTGTTCGCGACCCAGGATTCTATTTTATCATCAATCCAATCACCGTTCACGTTTTTTCTTTTTCTTATCAATGAATAGATCTCTTTACTTGTACGACTTAGATGTCTCGTATTTCTCGAAAAAGTGATTCGATTGATGGGATTTGGTATGATACTGATGAGATCGATGAGATTGATATTCAAATATTTCTTCTTAGAACGTATTGATTTGACCCCATAAGCGGGACCACCACCCAATAGCATGTTGCCGCCAGAAGCAGAATCCCGTATTTCTTCCAGAGAATCTCCTAATTGTTCCAGAGCAACTAGAAAGAGATTCTTTAACCAGAAAGAATTCAGTTCAGATGTAGGATACCTATCCAGAAGTTTTCGCAACTCAATCATGTATGATGGAATCATCAAAGATTTGATCTTTTCTAACTCTGTCTGTAACTCACTAGAGGCTCGGAAAACAAAGAGAAGATGTGTACGAACGAGATATCCAGCAACAAGAAGAAGGAAAAGAATTGAATAGAGGAACTCCCAAGCATTTGGTGATCTCAGATGTGTCCATATCAATGGAATGGGTGACTCATTATTTCGATGAATCATTTCTTCGGACAGAAGAAGATTCTGTAAACGCTTACTCGAACTCTCACTTATCAGATTCCGTTGTGGAAGAATCGACCACCACTTTTTCTGAGGAATTGGCCATGATATATCTGATCCATGCATAATATCATGAAAAACGGACACAAAATTTTGACTGCCACTTAGGGAATATTGAAAGGGAATATTCAATATCAAATAAATATTGTTTTTTAAGGTGAAATAAAGATATTTACACCCCGTCCAAGTAAGGAACCACGGCATATAGGTTTGGAACAAATTCCATTTTGAGAGATTTGAAAAAGCACTATCTCGTTGAAGGGTTCTACCTACTTCCCCCTTCTCAACGTTTTTCTTTAGACAAAGACTCAGTTCTTTCCTCTTTCCGGACGGCACATATTTATCAAAACATGGAGTGTGAATCAAACCCATGTTTGAATTGAAACGGAGATAGTGATGCAAGTTTTTCCCTTCTGAATCAGATAGATTCATATCTGAAAGAAGTTGACAATAAGTTCTTTCAAAATTGACTATTTGGTCCTCTATTACAGGTGTTCCAGAAATGTCTGCAATCGAGTAAATAGGAACGGATGGCTCGGATCGAATTGAAAAATGGAAAGATTTGTACAAGTTATACGTTTCGTTACCACTTTGTGGAACATTGTTAGGTATGAATATGCCAGATACCTGTGACTCAATTGGGGAAATAGTCTCTCTCTCTCCCAAAACATGTTTTTTTTTGCCGAAACAAAAAGAAAATATTTTGTCGCGAATGCACAAGATATTGGGGAATTGTGCATATGTAAAATCATAATTATGAATACGGGTCTTTTCCCCATAAAAATGGAATCCTTTGTTACAATAGAACCAGAAGCGATGGGGATGATTCAAGAATTGAAGTCTGTTTGCTCTATAAAAAGAAGATATCAATGAACTTTTCTGAGGATTCAACCAATTGTTTCGATCGTGGAATATCATTGATAAATAGGAATCCGTGTTCTCAAAGGATTTCCTGCGATTTTTTCTAGTACGGAATGAGTCAATCATGCACTTTTGTATCTTGTTGAACAAAAAAGGTAATATTGTTCCTGTATTGATTAAAAATTTCGATCTTTGGGAAGTATCATGATCATACAATAAGAAGGGTTTCAATTTATTCAAATAAACGATTTGAACACCTATTGATTCTAACAACTGATTGCCGGGTTGATCATTCAGACCTTTCAATTCATAGATGTGGATTTCGGCCCTATGAATGGAGATATTCCCGAGACTCACAACGAAAAAAGGAAGTGACTTAGATAAAAAGAGAAGCGACTTGGAAAAAAGGAGAAGTGACTTGGACAAAAAGAAACGAAATGACTTGGACAAATCTTGTTTGTCGATAACCTCGGACAAATCAATCGAATATTGATTAATACGTAATCGATCGAACATTACTTGAAAACGGTGTTTCTGCTCAGAAACGAAATGCTCCAAATGTTCCTGGAAATTCTTGCTTCCATTGGAGCATTTGTATCTATATACATTAGGATCCAGATTCGTGGATCTCTCGGTTCGAGAAATAAGAGGATCGAACCACTTCTTCTTAATCTTTTTCAAATTGGATAAATGTTGGTTGATCTTATCTATTATTATAGTTAGATGATTCAGAATATCATTTCCTATTGGGTGCTTTTGAATTCCTATGGGATGCTTTTGAATTCCATATGCGAAGTTGCAATCGGGTCGATTCATTAAAAAGAATCGATTCAATACATTTCTTATGTACCCATAGGTACTATATTGGATTTGAATCTGATTTCGGATCAATCTATATTGATGGATCGCCTCCATTATGTTGTTGTGAGCAAATACCGCTATTTTTGGTTTTGGATCTTCCAAATCATTCCCGCAGGAGATCCGGACCGATTTTTTTTTTATCTTTCGATAAAAAGATTCATTCTCTTCATAAAAAATAGAAAGTAGAACCAATAAAGATTTCTTTTTCGATTCATCCCCGGAGTTGATTTTTTTTTTATCTTTCGATAAAAAGATTCATTCTCTTCATAAAAAATAGAAAGTAGAACCAATAAAGATTTCTTTTTCGATTCATCCCCGGAGTTGAATACCTCATTCAATAATTTTCCGTAGGAATCAATAGACAAGCCAAATTCCTTATTATGATAGGCTAAACCCGGCTCGGTTATTGATAGAGTGAATAGATCTGCCATTTCTTGAAATGTCTCTTCTAATTCAAACTCGTGGTGCAACCTGTATCCCCCTTTGTTCCGATCATGGAATAGATGAAATAAATCAAAAAATGCATTTTCGTTCAAGAATGAAATCTTATTGGAACTGTCCATATCCGGTTCATCCTTCGGAACCATATCCCATCCCGGATCTGCTGCAATCGAATGAACTGAGGAGGTATTTTGTAAATACGTAATTATCTTGAATATATCAACTATTTCTTTATTTTCCGATCGCCTCGAAGGGACAAAAGAAACACCTTGTTGTTTCTTCAACAATTTCTGATCTATAGTCGACCTCTCGGTAGGATTCAAACCCAGATGAAGTTCTGACCATCTATCAGAGAAAAAAGAACGAATTGATCTTGTAGGATTCCCAAGAAATTCTTCTATTTCTTCTGGAAGCAGATGATTATTCATCTGCTTCTCACGTTCCGGGAATAGCCGAGCCATTGAGGAATATCCGGAAAGGTATTTTGAGAATCGATCTGATTTTATCTCTGTTCGTTCCGTTTGAAGAAAGGAAGTATCTAAAAGAATTGATCTTTCTTTTAGTTGCTGAATCTCCGTTTGATTGATCAATGTGTGATATTCCGAACCCTCATTACTACTGGAATTGAAAGGATCTATGGATTGATCAGAAAATCCTTTCGATTGGCTAGAATCCGTTACTTGAAAGAAAATGGATCTTATGGAATCATATTGAATATTTGACGATACATTCCGTACCTTGCTAAAAACCCGATTCCTGTTTACCACCCACGGATTGTCTAACCAAATCAAATTCTCTCTCGAGACGTTCCTCAAAAAATCCGATTTGTGCCGATTCTTCCCCCCAATAACGAAGAGATCTTGGCGGAATTGCCACATATGAAATTGAGCGCAATTTTGCAAAAAAATACCCCCCTTGTTTCTCGAGAGGAGATGGGAAACATGTTCAATCTCGTTTGATTGAATAGTCGCCTCAGCTCCTTGTTGTTTGAAGAAACCCCCCTCATCAATTGGTCTTTTTTCACGAAAAGCAGACATGAGATAACAAATCAAATGTTTCACTAAAATTTCGAATAGCTGTCCCGAATTCAAGTTGATTATGTTTCGCTTCTTACTCGGAGAAAGGCGGTCAAATAATTTCCAATCATGGTCCTTGCGGATCGGATCATTCGTATAGGATACAAAAAAAAACTCCAGATATTTTATATCTTTCTCTTTGAATGAGATCTCAATTCCAGCTGCAATTTCATTCGATATCTTACAGCTGGAATTCCTCTTTTTTACGATCGCATTCCTCCTTCGCCGCGAACCCCAGTTAGATTCAGACATGATACACTTTTTAGTTATTGGAAGAACCCAAGTACTTTCTTTCGGATCCATGAAACAACTCTCATAGATATTTTTCCCTTTTGGAAGATACAGGAGCGAAACAATCAACCTATTGAGATTGGAAGACCAAAAGGATTCTTTCAATGTATAATTGGGGGGTCCAATGGAACGCAGAGGTTTAGGAAGAAGCCCCATCAAATAGATATTTTTTCTTTCGACCCTATCGACCCTATTTCGATTGTATATAAGGACCGCTACTACAAGTACAAGCAGTACTACACCTTTGATCGTGCAATGTCGACGAATTGAACCCTGTGAATCACGTGAAATTAGGACACTCCAAATTCGGGAATCAAAAAGTTTCATAAAGCGCTCTTGGTGGAAAAAAAAGGAAGTGAAAGATTTCACCGAATCGGGTTGGATCCATGAATCCAAGAAATCGTGAGAATTCTTGATTTCTCTCAATTCGAAGATCCAGGATTTGAATTGATGTCCTCTCATTTCATTGATTCCTCCTAAAGAATCCAAAAGAATCTAAGTGAATTGAATTTGGGTCACTCGCGATGTACAATGACCCCAGTGAAGCATCCATGGCTGAATGGTTAAAGCACCCAACTCATAATTGGCGAATTCGTAGGTTCAATTCCTGCTGGATGCAGGCCAACGGGGACATTCAATAAGACTAGTTCCACTGGCTCCGTATCAATGGAATCTCATCATCCATACATAACGAATTGGTATGGTATATTCATACCAACCATAACATATGAAGAGTAAGAACTAGAATTCTTATCGATACTGGAACTCGTGGGGAAGAAAGTCGAATCAGGATCAACTAGGACAGAAATAAAGCATTGGGTCGAACTCTTCTTTGGCGTCAAAGTAATAGCTATAAATAGTCATCAACTCCCGGGAAAGGGTAGAAGAATGGGACCCATTATGGGACATACAATGCATTACAGACGTATGATCATTACGCTTCAACCGGGTTATTCTATTTTACCTCTTATAGAGAAGAGAAAAGAATTGAAGTAAAAAAAAAAGAAAAAAAAAATACTAAATAACACGGCGATACATTTATACAAAACTTCTACCCCGAGCATACGCAAAGGATCCATAGACAGTCAAGCGAAATCCAATCCGCGAAATAATTTGATCTATGGACAGCATCGCTGTGGTAAAGGTCGTAATTCCAGGGGAATCATTACCGCAGGGCATAGAGGAGGAGGCCATAAGCGTCTATACCGTAAAATCGATTTTCGACGGAATGAAAAAGACATATCTGCTAGGATCGTAACCATAGAATATGACCCTAATCGAAATGCATACATTTGTCTCATACACTATGGAGATGGTGAGAAAAGATATATTTTACATCCCAGAGGGGCTATAATTGGAGATACCATTGTTTCTGGTACAGAAGTTCCTATATCAATGGGAAATGCCCTACCTTTGAGTGCGGTTTGAACTATGGATTTACGTAATTGGAAGTAACCAATTAGGTTTACGACGAAACCTAGAAATTGATCACTGATCCAATTTGAGTACCTCTACGGGATAGACCTCAACAGAAAACTGAAGAGTAACGGCAGCAAGTGATTGAGTTCAGTAGTTCCTCATAGAAAACTATTGACACTCCAGATATGGTAATATGGAGAAGACAAAATTGTTTGAAGCACGGACAGAAGCGGAAGCGACCCTTGTTTCAAAGAGAAGAGGATGGGTTATTCACATTTCATTTGATGGTCAGAGGTGAATTGAAAGCTAAGTGGTGGTAATTCTAAAAATTCCCCCGGGGAAAAATAGAGATGTCTCCTACGTTACCCGTAATATGTGGAAGTAGCGACGTAATTTCATAGAGTCATTCGGTCTGAATGCTACATGAAGAACATAAGCCAGATGACGAAACGGAGAGACCTAGGATGTATAAGATCATAACATGAGTGATTTGGCAGATTTGTATTCCTATATATCCACTCATGGGGTACTTCATCACACGATTCATATAAAATCCATCTGTCTAGATATCATCATATAATATAGATATACATCCGGAAAGCCGTATGCTTTGGAAGAAGCTTGTACGGTTTGGGAAGGGGTTTTTATTGATCAAAAAGAAAAATCTACTTCAACCCATATGCCCTTAGGCACGGCCGTACATAACATAGAAATCACACTTGGAAAGGGTGGACAATTAACTAGAGCAGCAGGTGCTGTAGCGAAACTGATTGCAAAAGAGGGTAAATCGGTCACATTAAGATTTCCATCTGGGGAGGTCCGTTTGATATCCAAAAACTGCTCAGCAACAGTCGGACAAGTGGGTAATGTTGGGGCGAACCAGAAAAGTTTGGGTAGAGCCGGATCTAAGTGTTGGCTAGGTAGGCGTCCTGTAGTAAGAGGGGTAGTTATGAACCCTGTAGACCATCCCCACGGGGGTGGTGAAGGGAGGGCCCCGATTGGTAGAAAAAAACCCACAACCCCTTGGGGTTATCCTGCGCTTGGAAGAAAAAGTAGGAAAAGGAATAAATATAGTAATAGTTTTATTATTCGTCGCCGTAAATAGGAATATTCAAAATCAAATAAATATTGTTTTTTACTCGTCTTTTCAAAAAAAAAAAAAGGGGGGGGAATAATAGACCGTGACACGTTCACTAAAAAAAAATCCTTTTGTAGCTAATCATTTATTGGAAAAAATAAAGAAGCTTAACATGAGAGAGGAAAAAGAGATAATAGTAACTTGGTCTCGGGCATCTACCATTATACCCACAATGATCGGCAATACAATTGCCATTCATAATGGAAAGGCGCATTTACCTATTTATATAACGGATCGTATGGTGGGTCAAAAATTAGGAGAATTTGCACCTACTCTTACTTTCCAGGGACACGCGAGAAACGATACTAGATCTCTCCGTTAATAAAATAAAGTGAAATAGGTGCTCTTCGTTCATTGGCGGGAGGCGAACCTTATCTTATGTCAAAGTGGAGAAAGTGGAAGAAGACCTTGAAAAGCAGAAGATGAAGAGGAGCTCGAGTACACAAGTACAAGCTTTAGCTCAACGTATATGTATGTCTGCTCACAAAGCACGAAGAGTCATTGATCAGATTCGTGGGCATTCCTATGAGAAAACACTTATGTTACTGGAACTCATGCCTTATCGAGCATTTTATCTCATTTTTAAACTGGTTTATTCTGCAGCAGCAAATGCTAGTCACAATAAAAATTTCAACGAAGCTGATTCGGTCATTAGTAAAGCCGAAGTCAATGGGGGTACTATCGTGAAAAAGTTAAAACCCAGGGCTAGAGGACGTAGTTATCCGATAGAAAGACCCGCCTGTCATATAATTATTGTATTGAAGGATAGCTCTAAAAAGAAAACAGATCAGGATATATTTTTAGAAACAAAAAATGTATGGAGAGATCCTATAATAGAAAGATATATAGAGAAGGAGAGAGAGAGAGAAAAAAAAAGATGGGTCAAAAAATAAATCCACTTGGTTTCCGCCTTGGCGAAAACCAAAGTCATCGTTCCCTTTGGTTCGCACAACCAAAAAGTTATTACATAGGTCTCCAGGAAGATGAAAAAATACGGGATTGTATCAAGATATATGTACAAAAAAATATAAGAGTATCTTCAAGTTTCGAAGGAATTGGAATTGCACATATAGAGATTCAAAAAAAAATGGACTTGATCCAGGTCATAATCTATATTGGATTCCCAAATTTGTTAATAGAAGGCCAAACACGAGGAATCGAAGAATTGCAGATCAATGTACAAAAGGGGCTTCATTCTGTGAATCGGAGACTTAACATTGCTATTACAAGAGTTGCAAAACCTTATGGACAACCTAATATTCTTGCAGAATATATAGCTCTACAATTAAAGAATAGGGTTTCGTTTCGAAAGGCAATGAAAAAAGCTATTGAATTAACTGAACAAGCAGACACAAAAGGAATTCAAGTGGAAATTGCAGGGCGTATCGACGGAAAAGAAATTGCACGTGTCGAATGGATCAGAGAAGGTAGGGTTCCCCTCCAAACCATTCGAGCTAAAATTGATCATTGTTCCTATACAGTTCGAACTGCCTATGGGGCATTGGGCATCAAAATTTGGATATTTGTAGACGAGCAATAATGGACCCTTCCTTTGCTTGCCATTCTATTCAGTGATAGAACAAAAACTACAAACTATTCCTTTTCACTTCAATAAAAAAAAAAATGAAAAATGAGCAATTCTAATTCTATAAGGTTGAATAAAAATTCGATTGACCTTTTGGTGGAACTGCTATGCTTAGTGTGTGACTCGTTGGTTTTTTATTTAAAGTTGGGATTCAAAAAACAGACCAGCCCCTAACTAATAACTATAAGAACTAGTAACCAACTCATTGCTTTGTATTATCGAGATCCAAGGAAGCAGTCGCCATATGATGTATCGATCATATAGTTGTAGCAACTGAAATCTTTTTTTTCCATAAAGGAAAAATCCATTTATAGGTTGGAAAGAAAAATAGAGGGATGTGGGTAACTGGAAGGGCGAGAGAAAGAGAGAAGGAGAATCTCCATGATATATGATTCCAATATGTATGGTCTATCAATCACATCATATCATAAAAGGCAGTGTGATAAAGCATCAATACTGATTCGTCCATAATTAGATGAATACGGTTCATAAGAAAAATACAAATAATAAAGAGCCCCGAGTCAATAGAGACTGAGGAGATTGGCTCGGGAACGAATTTCATTAGGAGCTCCATTGCATAGTTCAGGCCTAGCCATTAATGGAAAAGCTATGGGAACGACGAAACCTGTGACTGCGGAAGATTCTATTGAAAACGAATCCTAATGATTCATTGGGTGGGATGGCGGAATCAACCAGGAACCAATTAATTTCTTCTGATAGGTCATGGGTTCACCCTACGAATGAAGCAAATATGGAAAGAGTCAATATTCGCCCGCGAAACCATTATTGGATTGCAGTATTTTGACAGATTCGGTAAAGGTCAAGGATTCATTTTCAAAAGAAAGGCATTATCCCATATAAATAAAATAGAAATATCCGTCTAGCCGTATATACTATATACTATACGGCTTCCCGTGTGACAGATTAAATATCAATAAATTCCATGATTCAGTGTATTATTCATTCAATAAATACATATACGTAATCTTATTGAATCGTTTCATTCGCGAGGAGCTGGATGAGAAGAAACTCTCATGTCCGGTTCTGCAGTAGAGATGGGATTGAGAAACAACCATCAACTATAACCCCAAAAGAACCAGATTCCGTAAACAACAGAGAGGAAGAATGAAGGGAATATCTTATCGAGGCAATCATATTTGTTTCGGCAGATACGCTCTTCAGGCACTTGAACCCGCTTGGATCACATCTAGACAAATAGAAGCAGGACGACGAGCAATGACACGATATGCACGCCGTGGTGGAAAAATATGGGTACGTATATTTCCCGACAAACCCGTTACAGTAAGACCTACCGAAACACGTATGGGTTCGGGGAAAGGATCTCCCGAATATTGGGTATCTGTCGTTAAACCCGGTCGAATACTTTATGAAATGGGCGGAGTATCAGAAACTGTAGCCAGAGCAGCTATTGAAATAGCTGCGTGCAAAATGCCTATACGAACTCAATTCATTATCGCGTGATAGGTATGTGAAGGGTATTTGTGATGAAAAATACAATCGCAGATTTTTGGATTTCTGGGCAGACAATATTTCTCTCTTTTTCCTTTGCCTTTTGCATTGAAAGAGCAGATTCAAAAAAAAAATGATATGATTCAACCTCAGACTCATTTGAATGTAGCGGACAACAGCGGGGCTCGAGAATTGATGTGTATTCGAATCATAGGAGCTAGTAATCAACGATATGCTCATATTGGTGACGTTATTGTTGCTGTAATCAAAGAAGCAGTGCCCAATATGCCTCTCGAAAGATCAGAAGTGATCAGAGCTGTAATTGTACGTACATGTAAAGAACTCAAACGCGACAACGGTATGATAATACGATATGATGACAATGCAGCAGTTGTCATTGATCAAGAAGGGAATCCAAAAGGAACTCGAGTTTTTGGAGCGATCGCGCGGGAATTGAGACAGTTGAATTTCACTAAAATAGTCTCATTAGCTCCTGAAGTCTTATAAATATTAGTAGATGAGACCGAGTATAGTCAGGTCTCTGAAATAGATCACGTTAGTAGATTGTGTCTCACGCATATACCTTTAATAATTCATAAATAAATAAGAAAAAATGAAAAAAAAAAAGGAACATGTTGATTATATCAAAACTGGAAGGCACCCATAATTTTAGTTCGTCATGGGTAGGGACACTATTGCCGATATAATAACTTCTATAAGAAATGCTAACATGGATAAAAAAGGAACGGTTCGAATAGCATCTACTAATATCGCCGAAAACATTGTTAAAATACTTCTACAAGAAGGGTTTATTGAAAATGTTAGGAAACATAGGGAAAACAACAAATATTTCTTGGTTTCAACCCTGCGACATAGAAGGAATAGGAATAGGAAAGGAACATATAAAAATATTTTAAAGCGTATCAGTCGTCCCGGTCTACGAATCTATTCCAACCATCAACGAATTCCTAGGATTTTAGGGGGAATGGGGGTCGTAATTCTTTCTACTTCTCGAGGTATAATGACAGATCGAGAAGCTCGACTAGAAAGAATTGGGGGAGAAATTTTGTATTATATCTGGTGATCCTTCTGGTATCCGAATTTGATCCGTAACTTGCTATTTGGGAAAAAGAGAGGAAAGACGAATTGTCTACTATTACTCCTCCTCCATTAGTTGATACTTCAAGGGGGTTACCTGGAATGAAAGAACAAAAATTGATTCACGAAGGTTTAATTACTGAATCACTTCCCAATGGTATGTTCCGAGTTCGTTTAGACAATGAAGATCTGATTCTAGGTTATGTTTCGGGGAGGATCCGACGGAGTTTTATCCGGATACTACCAGGAGATAGAGTCAAAATCGAAGTAAGTCGTTATGATTCAACTAGGGGACGTATAATTTATAGACTTCGCAACAAAGAGTCGAATGATTAGGCGGCTTTTTATTTGAATTTCAAAATTCCTTTCATGGGAATACAATTCGAGGTTCAAAATTTCAAGAGACTTATTTTCTTCCAAGGAGTATATTTGGAATTAAGGAATAACAAATATGAAAATAAGGGCTTCCATTCGTAAAATTTGCGAAAAATGTCGACTGATCCGTAGGCGGGGACGAATTATAGTAATTTGTTCCAATCCGAAACATAAACAGAGACAGGGGTAATCTTTCTAACAAGGGACTTTCTAAACGGTCCGATGTACAAATAAAGGATCTGTTTTGACATGAAATGGATATATCCGTATATCTCTGACTCATATTTATGAGATGATAAAATATGACAAAAGCTATACCAAGAATTGGTTCACGTAAGAATGGACGTAGAATACAAAAAGGAGTTATTCATGTTCAAGCGAGTTTCAACAATACCATTGTGACTGTTACAGATGTAATAGGTCGGGTGGTTTCTTGGTCCTCCGCTGGTACTTGTGGATTCAGAGGCACAAGAAGAGGGACACCATTTGCTGCTCAAACCGCAGCAGGAAATGCTATTCGTACGGCAGTGGATCAGGGTCTGCAACGAGCAGAAGTCATGATAAAAGGCCCTGGTCTCGGAAGAGATGCAGCATTACGAGCCATTCGTAGAAGTGGTATACTATTAAGTTTCGTACGTGACGTAACCCCTATGCCACATAATGGATGTAGGCCTCCTAAAAAAAGACGTGTGTAGAAATCAAAATTGAATGGATTTCAATAGAAATAAATGATTCAATGATCTGATCAAACAATAATATTAGTATGGTTCGAGAAGAAGTAGCAGTATCCACTCGAACACTACAGTGGAAGTGTGTTGAATCAAGAACAGACAGTAAGCGTCTTTATTATGGCCGTTTCGTTCTGTCCCCGCTTATGAAAGGTCAAGCAGATACGATAGGTATCGCGAT